TTTAAGGAGATGGTCTTTAAGAATGGTAATAATGAGATGACTAGTTGCATTGCTAGTTATCTTCAGTCTCAAATCTATGATACGCCCGTTGTAAGTGATAGTGGTGACAGTGCGAAGAGTCGTGATTTAACTCTAAGAGAAAGGTCTAGTGATCGCGACTTTAGTCATTTATGGGTTCTATGCGAAAATTGTTATGAATTAAATTATAAGCAATTTTTGAAATCAAAAATGAATATTTGTGAACAATGTGGATATCATTTGCAAATGAGTAGTTCAGAAAGAATAGAACTTTCGATCGACCCCGATACTTGGGATCCTATGGATGAAGACATGTTTTCTCTGGATGCGATTGGATTTAGTTCGGAGACAGATGCTTCAGATGATTCTTATCAAAAAGACTTAGAGGCTCTTCAAGAGGATCTTCAAGAGGATCTTGCTGCTCTTCACAAGGATATACAAGGGGCTATTCAAAGAAAAATAAATGGTATTCCCATAGAGGCTCTTCAAAAGGCTCTTCAAGAGGCTCTTGCTGCTCGTCACAAGGGGGAAAGAAAACTAAAAAGAAAAATAAAAATAAATGGTATTCCCGTAACAATAAATGGTATTTTCCCCGTAACAATAAATGGTATTCCCGTAACATTCCCTTTTGAGCAACCTTCTAAGTCTGAGGAGGAGAAACCGGAGAACCCTTCTGAGGAGGAGAAACCTTCTGAGGAGGAGAAACCTTCTGAGGAGGAGAACCCTTCTGAGGATGAGGATGAGGAGGAAAAACCTTATGAAGATCGTATTGATTCTTATCAAAACGAAACGGGATTAACTGAAGCGGTTCAAACAGGCGTAGGTCAAATAAATGGTATTCCCGTAGCAATGGGGGTTATGGATTTTGACTTTCTGGGGGGTAGTATGGGATCCGTAGTCGGGGAGAAAATTACCCGTTTGATTGAGTATGCTACCAATAACTTTCTACCTCTTATTATAGTGTGTGCTTCGGGGGGGGCGCGCATGCAAGAGGGAAGTTTGAGCTTGATGCAAATGGCAAAAATATCATCTGCCTTATATGATTATCAATCAAATAAAAAGTTATTTTTTGTATCAATCCTCACATCTCCTACTACTGGTGGGGTAACGGCTAGTTTTGGTATGCTGGGCGATATTATTATCGCCGAACCAAATGCCTACATTGCATTTGCGGGTCAAAGAGTAATTGAAGAAATAATTAAGGAAATAGTACCCGAAGATTCACAAGTGACCGAATCTTTATTCGAAAAGGGCTTATTCGACCTGATTGTCCCCCGTAATCTTTTAAAAAGCGTTCTGGGCGAGTTATTTAAACTCCACGCCTTCTTTCCTTTGAATTCCAATTCCAATTCAATAAAAAGGCGAGCGCACTAAGTTTAATTATTTTTTTGGGGGGTAAACAAGTAGTTAGCTTATCGGAATCAAAGTAACTAAGAATGGAGTTTTCTTAAAAGTTCCGGATAACTCTTTTTTTTACCTAGATTCCCGATTACTAATTAAGAAGTCTCTATCAACAAGATCAAAATGCGAGTTCTTCCTTTCGTGAAATTAGGAAAATAAAATGAATTTTGTCTTACGTATATAATCAAATTCAATTCAAATATAGAAAAATACTTTATTAAATTCGAAAACAAGAACAAAACACAAAGAAAGGAAGAAAAATAATAAACTGGATTATCCGTATCTTTCGTGTAGATCGATGAATAAGTCCATTTATTTAGTTCTACATTCCTTGTACTTATTCTATATACTCACTTAGATACTTATATCTCTAATAAGATATCTCTACTAAGGATTTTCAAATTGAATTAATTAATACTAATATGAATTATAATTAGTATAAATAAAAAATACGATATTAAAAAAAATAAGAACAGGTACAAATAGTAAATCGAGGTACCCATTTTATGACAACTTTCAATTTTCCCTCTATTTTTGTGCCCTTAGTAGGCCTAGTATTTCCGGCAATTGCAATGGCTTCTTTATTTCTTCATGTTCAAAAAAACAAGATTGTTTAAATCTAAGGGGACCCAATCTCATCCGTTTTTTTTTGAAACTTAGACTTGTAGCATAACAAGATATTTATTTCGGGAAATACCGTAAAACGCGTGATTTCCGCCGAACATAAAGGAAAAGCTCTTATGCCTGCAGAAAATGATCTATGGGTAACTAAATTCTAGCTAGTTTCAAATAGATCAGGATCACTGGATGCTTAAAATGTAAAGTTGGCGGATCTATATGTATATCAATATGTATATTGGGATCATATGAAGGGTATGTTATTATTTTAGATCTAACCAATTTGATGAATTACTCCTAAAAGGTTCCCATCAAACTAGCATGAGTTTGATGGGAATTCATTCGGAAACAAAATAAAGTAAAGTAAAAACCATTTGGGGTATTCTTTCAATTCCAATAAAATGCAATCGGATCAAGTATGAGTTGGCGATCAGAACATATATGGATAGAACTTATAGCGGGGTCTCGAAAACTAAGTAATTTTTGCTGGGCTCTTATCGTTTTTTTAGGTTCATTAGGATTCTTATTGGTTGGAACTTCCAGTTATCTTGGTAGAAATTTGATATCTTTTGTTCCATCTCAGCAAATCATTTTTTTTCCACAAGGGCTCGTGATGTCTTTCTACGGGATCGCGGGTCTCTTTATTAGTTCCTATTTGTGGTGCACAATTTCCTGGAATGTAGGTAGTGGTTATGATCGATTCGATAGAAAGGAAGGGATGGTGTGTATTTTTCGTTGGGGATTTCCTGGAAAAAATCGTCGCATATTCCTCCGATTCCATATAAAAGATATTCAATCTGTTCGAATAGAAGTTAAAGAGGGTGTTTATGCTCGTCGCGTCCTTTATATGGACATCAGGGGTCGGGGGGCTATTCCGTTGACCCGTACTGATGAAAATTTGACTCCACGAGAAATTGAACAAAAAGCCGCGGAATTGGCCTATTTCTTGCGCGTACCAATTGAAGTCTTTTGAGAATGAGAAAGGGAACTGGGCTGAAGAACGAATGCTTTCTCAGCAGGAGGAAAAAATGAAAGAATCCTGTTTTTTCTATAACTAAGTGAGACTTTAGGTGTAGATAAATCATATCTTGTAAATTATTTTCTTTTTGTCAATCGACCCCCTTTTTATCCTTTCTTTTGTGTTCTTTACTACCCAATAAAATAAATAGTGGGTTTTCTTAATAATGATAACTGGCTCATTTTTTTGATCATCACAATATCTTTCTCTCAATTATTCTATTCTTGACTATTCTATTCTTGACTATGGGGAATCATTGGAATTTTTTCAAAATATCCAATATTTTGATAGAAGGGGAGTTCTTTCGTCTCAAAATCTCAATAATATTCATTCCTTAAAGGACTTTTTTTGTCATTCATCGAAAGGAGGCACTTGTTTGGAATTTGATGAATTTGAGATATCTGGAAACATGATTTTGTATTATTTCTTCAGTCAAAAGTCAAAGTGGAGTCTTAGTCTATTTCTGTAATTCTTTCTAGATTCAAACAAAATCACAAAGAAAATAGATTCGTACCTTGTCTAGAACTCATGTTTGAAAGAAATATTCGATCACATAGAGTCGACAAATGAAGTGGGTTAATTAAAAATTCACAGGTGAAAAATGGCAAAAAAGAAAGCATTCACTCCTCTTTTGTATTTTGGATCTATAGTATTTCTACCCTGGTGGATTTCTCTCTCATTTACTAAAAATATGGAATCTTGGGTTACTGATTGGTCGAATACTGGGCAATCCGAAATTTTTTTGAATGATATTCAAGAAAAAAGTATTCTAGAAAAGTTCATAGAATTAGAGGAAATCCTCTTCTTGGAAGAAATGATCAAGGAATACTCAGAGACACATCTGCAAAAGCTTCCTATAGAAATCCACAAAGAAACGATCCAATTAATCAAGATACACAACGAGGACCGTATCCATACGATTTTGGACTTCTCGACAAATATAATCTTTTTTGTTATTCTAAGCGGTTATTCTATTTTAGGTAATGAAGAACTTGTTATTCTTAATTCTTGGGCTCAGGAATTCCTATATAATTTAAGTGATACAGTAAAAGCTTTTTTGATTCTTTTATTAACCGATTTCTGTATCGGATTTCATTCACCCCACGGTTGGGAACTAATGATTGGTTCTGTCTACAAAGATTTTGGATTTGGTCATAATGATCAAATTATATCTGGTCTTGTTTCCACTTTTCCAGTTATTCTCGATACTCTTTTTAAATATTGGGTTTTTCATTATTTAAATCGTGTATCTCCGTCACTTGTAGTTATTTATCATTCAATGAATGATTGATAATTGATAAATGATCCACTGGTATTAATTGGTATTAATCCAATTAGAATATTTCTTACTTTTTAGTTCTACATAAGTATTAATCTTATCCGGGGGGTTCATACTATAGTATTCTAGTAAAATGGTTCCAATAAATAGCAGAATCGTGGATAGGGAACTATACTAGTGACCTACCCAACTTATTGTAGAAATTTTCGGATCAATGATTAGACCATGCAAACTAGAAATACTTTTTCTTGGGTAAAGGAACATATTACGCGATCTATTTCTGTATCGCTCATGATATATATCATAACTCGGACATCCATTTCAAGTGCATATCCCATTTTTGCGCAGCAGGGTTATGAAAATCCACGAGAAGCAACTGGGCGTATTGTATGTGCCAATTGCCATTTAGCTAATAAGCCCGTGGATATTGAGGTTCCACAAGCGGTACTTCCTGATACTGTATTTGAGGCAGTTGTTCGAATTCCTTATGATAAGCAAGTGAAACAAGTTCTTGCTAATGGTAAGAAAGGGGGTTTGAACGTGGGGGCTGTTCTTATTTTACCGGAGGGGTTTGAATTAGCTCCTTCCGATCGTATTTCTCCCGAGATGAAAGAAAAGATAGGCAATTTGTCTTTTCAGAGCTATCGCCCTAATAAAAAAAATATT